GTCCTTGTAGCTTACACAAAGCATGGCACTGAAGATGCCAAGACGGCTGTCACACCCACCCAAGGACAAAAGACTTAGTCCTAACCTTACTGTTGGTTGTTGCTAGATTTATACATGCGAGTATCCGCGATCCAGTGTAGATGCCCTAGGTACCCTAATCCTTAGGTCGATAGGAGCGGGCATCAGGCACACCCTTTCTAACCGTAGCCCAAGACGCCTAGCAGTTGCCACACCCCCACGGGCATTCAGCAGTAATTAATATTAAGCAATGAGTGTAAACTTGACTTAGTCATAGCAATCTAAGGGTCGGTAAATCCTGTGCCAGCCACCGCGGTCAGACAGGAGACCCAAATTAACATTATAACGGCGTAAAGAGTGGTAGCATGTTATCCAAGTAGCTAAGATTAAAAAGCAACTGAGTTGTCACAAGCCCAAGATGCGTCATAAGGCCACTATTCAAAGAAAATCTTAGACCAACGATCAATTGAAGCCACGAAAGCCAGGGCCCAAACTGGGATTAGATACCCCACTATGCCTGGCCCTAAATCTTGATGCTCGATCTAACCGGAGCATCCGCCCGAGAACTACGAGCACCAACGCTTAAAACTCTAAGGACTTGGCGGTGCTCCAAACCCACCTAGAGGAGCCTGTTCTGTAATCGATGATCCACGATATACCTGACCATCCCTTGCCAAAAACAGCCTATATACCGCCGTCTCCAGCCCACCCACCATGAAGGCCCAACAGTGACGCAATAGCCATACCGCGCTAATAAGACAGGTCAAGGTATAGCCCATGGGATGGAAGCAATGGGCTACATTTTCTAAGCTAGAACATAACGGCAAAGGCGCATGAAACTGTTCCTGGAAGGCGGATTTAGCAGTAAAGAGGGATTAGCGAGCCCTCTTTAAGCCGGCTCTGGAGCACGTACATACCGCCCGTCACCCTCCTCAAAAGCGCCCCCCCCCCCCATAAATAATAAGCCATCACAGCCAAAGAGGAGGTAAGTCGTAACAAGGTAAGTGTACCGGAAGGTGCACTTAGGACACCAAGACGTAGCTTAAACAAAGCATTCAGCTTACACCTGAAAAATGTCTGCTCACACCAGATCGTCTTGATGCCAAACTCTAGCCCAACACACATGACACAGAATAACAAAGCTACTCACAACACTTAACCAAAGCATTTGCTAGTCCCAGTATAGGCGATAGAAAAGACACCATTGGAGCGATAGAGACCACGTACCGTAAGGGAAAGATGAAATAGAAGTGAAAAACCCTAAGCTATAAACAGCAAAGATCAACCCTTGTACCTTTTGCATCATGGTCTAGCAAGAAAAACCAAGCAAAATGAATTTAAGTTTGCCACCCCGAAACCCAAGCGAGCTACCTACGAGCAGCTATTGTGAGCGAACCCGTCTCTGTGGCAAAAGAGTGGGATGACTTGTTGGTAGAGGTGAAAAGCCAATCGAGCTGGGTGATAGCTGGTTGCCTGTGAAACGAATCTAAGTTCACTCTTAATTCTTCTCCAAGGAAACAGAACCCTAATGAAGCGAATTAAGGGCTATTTAAAGGAGGTACAGCTCCTTTAAAAAAGAATACAATCTCCACGAGCGGATAAATGACCCCTGTATTAAATTCCTGTGGGCCCTCAAGCAGCCATCAACAAAGAGTGCGTTAAAGCTCAGCACCTAAAAATATAAAACTTACATGACTCCCTCACCATTAACAGGCTAACCTATAGTCAATAGGAGAATTAATGCTAGAATGAGTAACCAGGGTTCTCCCTCTTCGACGCAAGCTTACATCCGTACATTATTAACAAGCACCCAATATACGACAAATCAAACAAGCAGAGTATTAATTATCTTGTTAACCCGACAAAGGAGCGTCATCTAAGAAAGATTAAAACCTGTAAAAGGAACTAGGCAAACCGTCAGGGCCCGACTGTTTACCAAAAACATAGCCTTCAGCAAACCAATAGACAAGTATTGAAGGTGACGCCTGCCCGGTGACATTGTTCAACGGCCGCGGTATCCTAACCGTGCAAAGGTAGCGCAATCAATTGTCCCATAAATCGGGACCTGTATGAATGGCTAAACGAGGTCCTAACTGTCTCTTACAGGCGATCGGTGAAATTGATCTCCCTGTGCAAAAGCAGGGATAAACCCATAAGACGAGAAGACCCTGTGGAACTTCAAAATCAGCAGCCACCCCAAATTACATACCAACCCACCCCGGGCTCACTTATCCAATGGGCGACTGGCTTGCAATTTTTCGGTTGGGGCGACCTTGGAGCAAAACAAAACCTCCAAATCTTGGACCATACCTCTAGACTAAGAGCAACCTCTCAACGTGCTAATAGCAACCAGATCCAATATAATTGAGCAATGGACCAAGCTACCCCAGGGATAACAGCGCAATCTCCTCCAAGAGTCATATCGACGGGGAGGTTACGACCTCGATGTGGATCAGGACTCCTAGTGGTGCGCCGCTACTAAGGGTTCGTTTGTTCAACGATTAACAGTCCTACGTGATCTGAGTTCAGACCGGAGCAATCCAGGTCGGTTTCTATCTATGATGAGCTCTTCCCAGTACGAAAGGATAGGAAAAGCAAGGCCAATACCACAAGCAAGCCTTCGCCTTAAGTAATGAAACCAACTAAATTACGAAAGGCTATCACTTCCCCCCACGTCCTAGAAAAGGACCAGCTAGCGTGGCAGAGCTCGGCAAATGCAAAAGGCTTAAGTCCTTTAGATCAGAGGTTCAAATCCTCTCCCTAGCTTCACCGTACTCCAATGACTAAATACCCCCTCCTAATCAACCTCATCATAGCCCTTTCCTATGCACTCCCCATCCTAATCGCAGTAGCCTTTCTCACACTAGTAGAACGCAAGATCCTAAGCTACATGCAAGGCCGAAAGGGCCCAAACATCGTCGGCCCGTTTGGCCTTCTCCAGCCCTTAGCCGACGGGGTAAAACTCTTCATTAAAGAACCAATCCGCCCATCAACATCCTCCCCCATTCTATTTATCATAACCCCCATTTTAGCCCTCCTCCTCGCAATCTCAATTTGAACCCCCCTACCCCTACCCTTCCCACTTGCAGATCTTAACCTAGGCCTACTCTTCTTACTAGCCATATCCAGCCTGGCGGTCTACTCCATCTTATGATCCGGCTGGGCATCCAACTCAAAGTACGCATTAATTGGCGCCCTCCGTGCCGTAGCACAAACCATCTCCTACGAAGTCACCCTAGCAATTATCCTACTATCTATCGTCTTACTAACCGGCAACTACACCCTTGGCACTCTTGCAACCGCCCAAGAACCGCTCTACCTCATTTTCTCCTGCTGGCCCCTAGCCATGATATGATACGTATCCACACTAGCCGAAACAAACCGAGCCCCATTCGACTTGACAGAGGGGGAGTCCGAACTAGTTTCCGGCTTCAACGTAGAATATGCCGCAGGCCCATTTGCCCTCTTCTTCCTAGCTGAATACGCCAACATCATACTAATAAACACGCTCACCGCTATCCTATTCTTCAACCCCAGTCTACTCGACTTACCCCCAGAACTATTTCCATTAGTACTAGCTACAAAAGCCCTATTACTCTCAGCAGGATTCCTATGAGTCCGTGCCTCCTACCCGCGATTCCGATACGACCAACTAATGCACCTTCTATGAAAAAACTTCTTACCACTCACATTAGCCCTATGCCTCTGACACACCAGCATACCAATCTGCTACGCAGGACTACCACCATACCTAAGGAACCCAAAAGGAAATGTGCCTGAACATAAGGGTCACTATGATAAAGTGAACATAGAGGTATACCAGTCCTCTCATTTCCTACGAACCTTAGAAAAGCAGGAATTGAACCTGCACTAGAGGAATCAAAACCCTCCATACTCCCCTTATATTATTTCTAGTAGGGTCAGCTAAATAAGCTATCGGGCCCATACCCCGAAAATGATGGTTCAACTCCTTCCCCTGCTAATGACCCCCCAAGCAAAACTAATCTTCACCATCAGCCTACTCTTAGGTACAACCATCACAATCTCCAGCAACCACTGAATTACAGCCTGAGCTGGGCTAGAAATCAACACCCTCGCCATCCTCCCCCTGATCTCAAAATCCCACCACCCCCGAGCCATTGAAGCTGCAACTAAGTATTTCCTGACCCAAGCAACTGCCTCTGCCCTAGTACTATTCGCTAGCATAACCAATGCATGACACACCGGCCAGTGAGATATTGCCCAACTAACCCACCCTACTTCATGCCTAATCCTGACCTCAGCCATCGCAATAAAACTAGGACTAGTTCCGTTCCACTTCTGATTCCCCGAAGTACTCCAAGGCTCCCCTCTTACTACTGGCCTCCTCCTATCCACAATCATAAAATTCCCACCAATCGTCCTCCTTTACATAACATCCCCTTCGCTAAACCAGACATTACTCACATTCATGGCCATCCTCTCAACAGCCCTAGGAGGATGAATAGGCCTCAACCAGACACAAATCCGAAAAATCCTAGCATTCTCCTCCATCTCACACCTAGGCTGAATAGCCATCATTATCTCCTACAACCCCAAACTCACACTACTAAACTTCTACCTCTACGCTCTAATAACCACAACCACATTCCTCACCCTCGACTCAATCAAAACCCTAAAACTATCAACCCTAATAACCACATGAACAAAAACCCCTGCATTAAGCGCAATGCTCTTCCTAACCCTACTATCCCTCGCAGGACTTCCCCCCTTAACAGGCTTCCTACCAAAATGACTCATCATCCAAGAACTAACCAAACAAGACATAATCACAGCAGCAGTAACAATCTCTATACTATCCCTACTAGGCCTATTCTTCTACCTCCGTCTCGCATACTGTGCCACAATCACACTCCCTCCTCACACCACAAACCATATAAAACAATGGCGCACCAACAAGCCAACCAGCTCCATAATCGCCATCTTAGCCATTTCATCAACAATACTCCTCCCTATTTCTCCCATAATCCCCACCGCCATCTAAGAAACTTAGGATTACCCAAACCGAAGGCCTTCAAAGCCTTAAACAAGAGTTAGACTCTCTTAGTTTCTGTTAAGACCCGCAGGACACTACCCTGCATCTCCTGAATGCAACCCAGGCACTTTAATTAAGCTAGGACCTTCCCCCTAACCCTAGACAGATGGGCCTCGATCCCATAAAAGTGTAGTTAACAGCTACATGCCCCAACCAACAGGCTTCTGCCTACAGACCTCGACGCAGATTAATGCGCATCGACGAGCTTGCAACTCACCATGAACTTCACTACAAGGCCGATAAGAAGAGGAATTGAACCTCTGTAAAAAGGACTACAGCCTAACGCTTACACACTCAGCCATCTTACCTGTGACATTCATTAACCGATGACTATTTTCAACCAACCACAAAGATATCGGTACCCTCTATCTAATCTTCGGCGCGTGAGCCGGAATAGTAGGTACCGCCCTAAGCCTGCTTATTCGAGCAGAACTAGGCCAACCCGGAGCCCTCCTGGGAGACGACCAAGTCTACAACGTAATCGTCACAGCCCATGCCTTTGTAATAATCTTCTTCATAGTAATGCCAATCATGATCGGAGGATTCGGAAACTGACTAGTCCCCCTAATAATCGGAGCCCCCGACATAGCATTCCCCCGAATGAACAACATAAGCTTCTGACTCCTCCCTCCATCCTTCCTTCTACTACTAGCCTCCTCTACAGTAGAAGCAGGGGCAGGAACCGGCTGAACCGTATACCCACCTTTAGCCGGTAACCTGGCCCACGCGGGCGCCTCAGTAGATTTAGCCATCTTCTCCCTACATCTGGCAGGGATCTCATCCATTCTAGGAGCAATCAACTTCATTACAACAGCAATTAACATGAAACCTCCAGCCCTATCACAATACCAAACCCCCCTATTCGTCTGATCCGTACTAATCACCGCAGTTCTACTCCTCTTATCTCTCCCAGTACTTGCTGCAGGAATCACAATATTACTCACAGACCGTAACCTAAACACCACTTTCTTTGACCCAGCAGGAGGCGGGGACCCCGTTCTTTACCAACATCTATTCTGATTCTTCGGCCACCCAGAGGTGTACATCTTAATCCTCCCAGGATTTGGGATCATCTCACACGTCGTAGCTTACTACGCAGGAAAAAAAGAACCGTTCGGCTACATAGGAATAGTATGAGCCATACTCTCCATCGGATTCCTAGGCTTCATCGTATGAGCTCACCACATATTCACTGTAGGAATAGACGTAGACACCCGAGCATACTTCACATCCGCCACAATAATTATTGCAATCCCTACTGGTATCAAAGTATTCAGCTGACTAGCAACGCTACACGGAGGAATTATTAAATGAGACCCACCCATATTATGAGCACTAGGCTTTATCTTCCTATTTACTATTGGAGGACTAACAGGCATCGTACTAGCAAACTCCTCCCTAGACATTGCCCTGCACGACACTTACTATGTAGTAGCCCACTTCCACTACGTCCTATCGATAGGAGCAGTATTTGCTATCCTAGCAGGCTTCACACACTGATTCCCACTATTCACCGGGTACACACTTCACTCCACGTGAGCTAAAATTCACTTCGGAGTGATGTTCGTAGGTGTTAACCTCACCTTCTTCCCACAGCACTTCCTAGGCCTAGCCGGCATGCCACGACGTTACTCAGACTATCCAGACGCCTACACACTATGAAACACTATTTCCTCTGTAGGCTCACTAATCTCTTTAACAGCCGTAATCATGCTAGCATTTATCATCTGAGAAGCTTTCGCATCCAAACGCAAAGTCCTACAACCAGACCTAACAAGCACAAACATTGAATGACTACACGGCTGCCCACCCCCATTCCACACCTTTGAAGAACCTGCCTTTGTCCAAGTACAAGAAAGGAAGGAGTCGAACCCCCATATGTTGGTTTCAAGCCAACCGCATAAACCACTTATGCTTCTTTCTCATAAGAAGTGTTAGTAAAACAATTACATAGCCTTGTCAAGGCTAAATTACAGGTGAAACCCCTGTACACCTCAACACCCAAATATGGCTAACCACTCACAACTCGGATTCCAAGACGCTTCATCCCCTATTATAGAAGAACTCGTACAATTTCACGACCACGCCCTAATGGTCGCCCTAGCTATTTGCAGCTTAGTCCTCTACCTCTTAACTACTATGCTCACACAAAAGCTCTCATCAAACACAGTTGACGCACAAGCAATCGAGCTAGTCTGAACAATCCTTCCAGCCGCCGTACTAATCACCCTTGCCCTTCCATCACTACGAATCCTATACATGATAGACGAGATTAATCAACCAGACCTTACTCTAAAAGCCATCGGTCACCAATGGTACTGATCCTACGAATACACCGACTTCAAAGACCTCACATTCGACTCCTACATAACACCAACAACAGAACTCCCACTAGGACACTTCCGACTTCTAGAAGTAGACCATCGAGTAATTGTCCCAACAGACTCTACTATTCGAGTCATCGTTACCGCCGATGACGTACTGCACTCATGAGCCGTCCCCAGCCTAGGTGTAAAAACCGACGCAATCCCCGGACGTCTAAACCAAACCTCATTCCTAACCCCTCGGCCCGGAGTATACTACGGCCAATGCTCAGAAATCTGCGGAGCAAACCACAGTTTCATGCCTATCGTAGTAGAAGCCGTCCCACTCGCCAACTTCGAAAGCTGATCCTCCTTAACACCATCCTAACCATTAAGAAGCTATGGAACAGCGCTAGCCTTTTAAGCTAGAGAAAGAGGACTCATCCTCCTCCTTAATGGTATGCCACAACTAAATCCAAATCCTTGATTTTTTATCATGCTCTCCACATGACTAACATTTTCCCTAATCATCCAGCCTAAACTTCTATCCTTCGTATCCATAAACCCCCCTTCCCACAAAATCACCACAACCCACAGCACTACTCCCTGAACCTGACCATGAACCTAAGCTTCTTTGACCAATTCTCAAGCCCCTCCCTACTAGGAATCCCCCTAATCCTTATCTCAATAACATTCCCAGCCCTACTCCTACCCTCCCTCGACAACCGATGAATTACTAACCGACTCTCAACCATTCAACTGTGACTTGTCAATTCAATCACAAAACAACTAATAACCCCATTAAACAAAAAAGGACACAAATGAGCACTAATCCTAACATCACTAATAATCTTCCTACTACTAATCAACCTACTAGGCCTACTACCTTACACCTTCACCCCAACCACCCAACTATCTATAAATCTAGCCCTAGCCTTTCCCCTATGACTAGCTACGCTTCTCACAGGACTACGAAACCAACCCTCTACCTCATTAGGGCACCTACTACCAGAAGGTACCCCCACCCCATTAATTCCAGCCCTTATTCTAATTGAAACCACAAGCCTCCTCATTCGCCCTCTAGCACTAGGTGTACGCCTAACAGCAAACCTCACAGCAGGCCACCTCCTCATCCAGCTCATCTCAACAGCCACCGTAGCCCTCTTCTCAACAATACCTGTGGTCTCCCTCCTGACTTTCCTAGTCCTCTTTCTCCTAACAATCCTAGAAATCGCCGTAGCCATAATCCAGGCCTACGTCTTTGTACTGCTACTAACCCTATATCTCCAAGAAAACATCTAACCCACACAATGGCACACCAAGCACACTCTTACCACATAGTAGATCCAAGCCCATGACCTATTTTTGGAGCAGCCGCCGCCCTCCTCACTACCTCCGGCCTCACTATATGATTCCACTACAATACCCCCTACCTCCTAATCATCGGCCTCTCATCCACTGTCCTAGTGATATTCCAATGATGACGAGACATCGTACGAGAAAGCACGTTCCAAGGACACCACACCCCTACTGTCCAAAAAGGCCTACGCTACGGAATAATCCTATTCATCACATCTGAAGCCTTCTTCTTCCTAGGGTTCTTCTGAGCCTTCTTCCACTCAAGCTTAGCCCCAACCCCAGAACTAGGAGGACAATGACCCCCTGTAGGAATTAAACCCCTAAACCCAATAGAAGTCCCCCTCCTAAACACCGCCATTCTCTTAGCTTCCGGAATCACCGTCACATGAGCTCACCACAGCATCATAGAAGCCCGCCGAAAACAAGCAATCCACGCCCTCACCCTCACAATTCTCCTAGGCTTCTACTTTACTGGTCTCCAAGGCATAGAATACTACGAAGCCCCATTCTCCATCGCAGACAGCGTTTACGGCTCTACCTTCTTTGTTGCTACTGGATTCCACGGCCTCCACGTAATCATTGGCTCCACATTCCTCCTAGTATGCCTCCTACGCCTAGTGAAATACCACTTTACACCAAACCACCACTTTGGCTTCGAGGCAGCAGCCTGATACTGACATTTCGTAGATGTCGTCTGACTCTTCCTCTATATAACTATCTACTGATGAGGATCATACTCTTCTAGTATACTTATTACAATCGACTTCCAATCCTTAGAATCTGGTTAAACCCCAGAGAAGAGTAATGAACATAATCACATTCATGCTTGCCCTCTCTCTAACCCTAAGCCTCATCCTAACTGCATTAAACTTCTGAATTGCCCAAATAACCCCAGATTCAGAAAAACTATCACCATACGAATGCGGTTTCGACCCACTAGGCTCTGCTCGACTACCCTTCTCAATCCGATTCTTCCTAGTAGCTATCCTATTTTTACTATTCGACCTAGAAATCGCCCTCCTCCTTCCCCTTCCATGAGCCACCCAACTCCAAAATCCAATCACTACACTAACATGAGCCTCCATCCTGATTCTCCTCCTCACCCTGGGGCTAGTTTACGAATGAATCCAAGGAGGACTAGAATGAGCAGAATAAGAAAGTTAGTCTAACCAAGACAGTTGATTTCGACTCAACAGATTATAGCCCACACCCTATAACTTTCTTTATGACCACACTCCACCTAAGTTTCTACGCAGCCTTTACCCTAAGCAGCCTAGGTCTAGCCTTCCACCGAACTCACCTAGTCTCAGCCCTACTATGCCTAGAAAGCATAATGTTGTCCATATACATCGCCCTATCAATATGACCCATCCAAACACAGACATCGTCACCCACTCTTCTGCCCATCCTCATACTTACCTTCTCTGCCTGTGAAGCGGGCACAGGCCTCGCTCTGCTCGTAGCCTCCACTCGCACTCACGGCTCCGACCACCTACCCAACTTCAACCTACTCCAATGCTAAAAATCATTATTCCAACTATCATATACTCCCCCTACCTCCTCTCCCCTCGCAAACACCTATGAACCAATACTACAATATACAGCCTACTAATTGCCACCATCAGCCTACAATGACTAGTTCCCACATACTACCCCAACAAAGGCCTAACCCCCTGAACCGCTATTGATCAAATTTCCTCCCCTCTACTAGTCCTATCATGCTGACTCCTCCCCCTAATACTCATAGCAAGCCAAAACCACCTAGAGCAAGAACCCACCACCCGCAAACGAATCTTCATTACAACAGTAGTCCTAGCCCAACCATCTCTCCTCTTGGCCTTCTCAGCTTCAGAACTCTTGCTCTTCTACATTACATTCGAAGCCACCCTAATTCCCACCTTGGTCCTCATCACTCGATGGGGCAGCCAACCAGAACGACTAAACGCTGGCATCTACCTCCTATTCTACACACTCGCCAGTTCACTCCCACTACTAATCGCCATCCTTCACTTACACAACCAAATCGGAACTCTATACTTCCCAATACTAAAACTTTCACACCCAACGATAACTACTTCTTGATCCAGCCTAATAGCTAGCCTAGCCCTACTCCTTGCTTTCATGGTCAAGGCCCCCCTATACGGCCTACACCTATGGCTACCCAAAGCCCACGTAGAAGCCCCAATTGCCGGCTCCATACTACTAGCCGCCCTCCTGTTAAAACTAGGAGGCTACGGAATCATACGATTTACTACCCTAGTAAGCCCATCACTAAACAACCTCCACTACCCATTCATTACTCTAGCCCTATGAGGAGCACTAATAACCAGTGCTATCTGTCTACGACAAATAGATCTAAAATCCCTAATCGCCTACTCCTCCGTCAGCCACATAGGCCTAGTCATCGCTGCAACCATAATTCAAACCCAATGAGCAATCTCAGGAGCAATAATTCTAATAATCTCACACGGACTAACCTCCTCAATACTATTCTGCCTAGCCAACACCAACTACGAACGTACACACAGCCGAATCCTTCTACTGACACGGGGTATCCAACCTATCCTCCCACTTATAGCCACCTGATGACTACTAGCAAACCTAACAAACATAGCCCTCCCCCCAACAATCAACCTCATAGCAGAACTAACCATCGTAATCGCACTCTTCAATTGATCTTCATTAACAATCCTCCTAACAGGAACCGCAATCCTACTAACCGCCTCTTACACCCTATACATACTAATAATAACACAACGAGGAACACTCCCATCCCACATCACGTCCATCCAAAATTCTACCACACGAGAGCACCTCCTCATGGTCCTACACATAATCCCCATGATCCTCCTCATCTTCAAACCCGACCTCATCTCTGGTATCCCTATATGCAAGTATAGTTTCAACCCAAACGTTAGACTGTGATTCTAAAAATAGAAGTTAAAACCTTCTTACCTGCCGAGGGGAGGTTTAACCAGCAGGAACTGCTAATTCTTGCATCTGAGTATGAAACCTCAGCCCCCTTACTTTCAAAGGATAATAGTAATCCAATGGTCTTAGGAACCACTCATCTTGGTGCAAATCCAAGTGAAAGTAATGGACCTTTCACTAGTCTTAATCACTTCCATACTAATCACCCTAATCACCCTCCTTACTCCTATCATCTTTCCCCTTCTATCAGACAAACTCAAAAACACTCCAACCATCATCACAAACACAGTAAAAACCTCCTTCCTAATCAGCCTAATCCCAATAACAATCCACATCTACTCAGGAACAGAGTGCCTCCTAACTTTATGAGAGTGAAAGTTCATTATAAACTTTAAAATCCCTATCAGCCTAAAAATAGACTTCTACTCCCTCACATTCTTCCCAATCGCCCTATTCGTATCTTGATCCATCCTACAATTTGCAACATGATACATAGCCTCAGACCCCTTTATTACAAAATTCTTCACCTACCTCCTACTATTCCTAATCGCGATACTTATCCTAATCATCGCCAACAACCTATTTATCTTATTCATCGGCTGAGAAGGAGTAGGGATTATATCCTTCCTCCTAATCAGCTGATGACACGGCCGAGCAGAAGCTAACACCGCTGCCCTCCAAGCCGTACTATACAATCGGGTCGGAGATGTCGGCCTAATCCTCTGCATAGCATGACTAGCCTACTCCATAAACACCTGAGAAATCCAACAACTTACCTCTCCGCACCAAACCCCCACTCTTCCCCTTTTAGGCCTCATCCTAGCCGCAGCAGGTAAATCCGCACAATTCGGCCTTCACCCCTGACTTCCGGCCGCTATAGAAGGCCCAACCCCTGTATCCGCACTACTGCACTCCAGCACTATAGTAGTCGCTGGAATCTTTCTACTTATCCGAACCCACCCCTTACTTAGCAATAACCAAACTGCCCTAACCCTCTGCCTCTGCCTCGGCGCTATTTCCACACTATTTGCAGCCACATGCGCCCTCACCCAAAACGATATTAAAAAAATCATTGCCTTCTCCACTTCAAGCCAACTAGGCCTAATAATAGTAACTATTGGGTTAAACCTCCCCCAACTAGCCTTCTTCCACATCTCAACCCACGCATTCTTCAAAGCCATACTATTCCTATGCTCCGGCTCCATCATCCACAGCCTCAACGGAGAACAAGACATCCGAAAAATAGGCGGCCTGCAAAAAATACTACCAACAACCACTTCCTGCCTAACTATCGGTAACCTCGCTCTAATAGGAACCCCATTCCTCGCAGGTTTCTACTCAAAAGACCAAATCATCGAAAGCCTAAACACCTCTTATTTAAACACCTGAGCCCTTATCCTAACCCTACTAGCCACATCCTTCACCGCAGTCTACACAATCCGTATAATCGTACTAGTACAAACTGGCTTCACACGAATTCCTCCCCTCACACCAATAAATGAAAACAACCCCTCAGTAATCTCCCCAATCACCCGACTCGCCCTGGGGAGCATCACAGCAGGACTTCTCATTACTTCCTACATCCCTCCTACAAAAACACCACCCATAACCATGCCCCTTTCAATCAAAATCACAGCCCTACTAGTTACAGCCCTAGGAATCGCCATTGCACTAGAACTATCAAAAATAGCTCAGACCCTCATCCTCACAAAACAAACCCCCCTATACAACTTCTCCATCTCCCTAGGATACTTTAACCCCCTAGTACACCGATTCAACACAACAAACTTCCTAGCCGGAGGACAAAACATTGCCTCCCACCTCGTAGACCTATCCTGATTCAAACTATTAGGCCCAGAAGGCCTAGCCAATTCACAACTAACAATGTCCAAAGCCACCACCTCCCTACACTCCGGCTCAATCAAAGCCTACTTAGGAGCCTTCGCCCTATCAATCCTCATCCTCCTAATATCCTCATATAGACCTCACCCAATGGCACCCAATCTTCGTAAAAACCACCCCTTACTAAAAATCATCAACGATTCTCTAATCGACCTTCCAACCCCTTCCAACATTTCAACCTGATGAAATTTTGGATCACTCCTAGGCATCTGCCTAATTACACAAATCATTACAGGACTGCTACTGGCCATACATTACACAGCCGACACCAGCCTAGCCTTTCAATCCGTCGCCCACGTATGCCGAAACGTCCAATTTGGCTGACTAATCCGAAACCTACACGCAAACGGAGCTTCATTCTTCTTCATCTGCATCTACTTCCACATCGGCCGAGGACTCTACTACGGCTCTTACCTGAACAAAGAAACATGAAATGTCGGAGTCGTGCTCCTATTAGCACTCATAGCCACCGCTTTCGTAGGCTACGTCCTACCCTGAGGCCAAATATCATTCTGAGGGGCCACAGTAATCACAAACCTATTCTCAGCAATCCCATACATCGGACAAACCTTAGTAGAATGACTATGGGGAGGATTCTCAGTAGACAACCCAACCTTAACCCGATTCTTTGCAATCCACTTCCTACTACCATTCGTTATCGCAGGACTCACACTAGTCCACCTCACCTTCCTCCACGATACAGGATCAAACAACCCCCTAGGAATCCCCTCGGACTGCGATAAGATTCCATTCCACCCCTACTACTCTATCAAAGACATTCTAGGATTCGCACTCATATTTGTCTCCCTAGCCACCCTAGCCCTATTTGCCCCTAACCTGCTAGGTGACCCAGAAAACTTCACGCCCGCCAACCCCCTAGCAACCCCACCACACATTAAACCCGAATGATACTTCCTATTTGCCTACGCCATCCTTCGATCCATCCCCAACAAACTAGGCGGTGTACTCGCCTTAGCCGCCTCAGTCCTAGTACTATTCCTCATCCCACTACTACACACATCCAAACTACGTTCAATAACCTTCCGTCCCTTATCACAAATCCTTTTCTGAACACTAGTAGCCAACCTTCTAGTCCTCACCTGAGTAGGCAGCCAACCAGTTGAACACCCCTTCATCATTATCGGACAACTAGCTTCAATCTCCTACTTCACAATCATTCTAGTCCTCTTCCCCCTTGTTTCCATCCTAGAAAACAAGCTACTCAAACTGTAACTAACTCTAATAGTTTATAAAAACATTGGTCTTGTAAGCCAAAGATTGAAGACTACACCCCTTCTTAGAGTTCCCCTCCCCATATAAAGGGCCCCCCCTTCCCCCCCACAGGCCCTTTTCATATAATTCAAGGCATGTGGTACTTTGCATTATACTTATATACCCCATCAGGCATTAAGTCAATGTAGGATCTTCCACCTAACTCCCAACCTCTCCTCCAACCCAATCCCAAACATTTCACCCCATGAGATAATGTTCCAAGGGTCAATCCTCCCCCCCATTTCTCCCCCGGGTACCCCTCACCCAAGTGATCTCCCTCCATGACACTACACGCGTTACATGAGATCGAATCTGCTTAACCGTGCTTAACCACCTGTCACCCAGTACACGGATGAACGTCACAGTACACCTTTGCATGCTCCTAGTCACACTATTCGCCCACCTCCTAAAACATATCCCTTTCCAACAGCTTTCAAGCACTCCCAAGCCAGAGAACCTGGTTATCTATTAATCGTGATCCTCACGAGAACCGAGCTACTCAACGTCTGCTCCCCTTTCGGTTATTGTCTTCAGGGGCATACTTTCCCTCTTACCCTCGAAGCCCAACTTGCTCTTTTGCGCCACCCGTGGTAACTTCAGGTCCATACCCTGTTACCTCCTAACTCCTTGCTCTTCACAGATACAAGTGCTGGGGGATGAATACTCCTCCCTTCCTTTCGTTATCGCGGCATTTCCCCTCCTTTCCTCTTTGTTTCTTTTAGGGGTCCTTTCAATAAACCCTTCCAGTGCGTAGCAGGAGTTATCTTCCTCTTGACATGTCCATCACATGACTACCGAGCTGCGTACCGCCCAGAGCGCCCCCTAAGTGTCATGGTTGAAGGATAAGTTCGTCTCAAACTTGACACTGATGCACTTTGACCCCATTCATGGCCCCCGCGCTTTATCCCTTACCAGGCACTGAATAATGCAATGGTCACCGGACATAGCTACTATATTTACAACCTCTTGGGACTTCCAGCTAAACTCGTATTTTTCATCCACTTTTTTTATCTTGTCAAATTTTTCGTTTACTTACACAAAAAATTAACTACAAATCCCTACAATCGTACCAACCCCTTCATCAACCATCCACCATACCATTTTTCTTTTACTCTTTCACTCAACTTTAAATGAAACTCCCCTACCCATCAACTTTCCAGCCGGCCCGCTTTCAAAAAGAAGGGACTTTCGCCCTCATCACCAACTCCCAAAGCTGGCATTTTAGTTAAACTACTTTCTGAACTCCCTAAACAGCCCGAATCGCCCCCCGAGACAACCCCCGCACAAGTTCTAACACCACAAACAAAGTCAACAACAGCCCTCACCCACCAATCAAGAACAACCCCGCACCCCACGAATAAAACACCGCCACACCACCAAAATCCAACCGAGCCAGCGCCAGCCCCGTATTATTCACCGTCTCCACATCCACTAAAAATTCATAAACCCCACTCAGAGCGATCCCCACCACCACAACTAACCCCATTCCAAACCCATACCCAACAACCCCTCAATCTCCTCAAGCCTCAGGATAGGGATCTGCCGCTAACGACACCGAATAAACAAACACCACCAACATCCCCCCTAAATACACCATAACCAGCACCAACGATACAAACGAAGCCCCCAAACTCACCAATCACCCACACCCAGCAATAGACGCCACAACCAACCCAACAACCCCATAATACGGGGAAGGATTAGACGAAACTGCCAACCCCCCCAGAACGAAGAACAAGCTCAATAATAAGACAAACTTTATCATAAGTCCCGCCCGGCCTTTCTCCGAGATCTGAAGCCTGAAAAGCTGCCGTTAACAAAAATTTAACTACAGGAACGACCCCCCCCCTTCCCCCCCGCACACTATTTTCTAGTGCGGATCAAGGCATGTGGTACTTTGCATTATACTTATATACCCCATCAGGCATTAAGTCAATGTAGGATCTTCCACCCTTAATCCCAACCTCTCCTCCAACCCAATCCCAAACATTTCACCCCATGAGATAATGTTCCAAGGGTCAATCCTCCCCCCCATTTCTCCCCCGGGTACCCCTCACCCAAGTGATCTCCCTCCATGACACTACACGCGTTACATGAGATCGAATCTGCTTAACCGTGCTTAACCACCTGTCACCCAGTACACGGATGAACGTCACAGTACACCTTTGCATGCTCCTAGTCACACTATTCGCCCACCTCCTAAAACATATCCCTTTCCAACAGCTTTCAAGCACTCCCAAGCCAGAGAACCTGGTTATCTATTAATCGTGATCCTCACGAGAACCGAGCTACTCAACGTCTGCTCCCCTTTCGGTTATTGTCTTCAGGGGCATACTTTCCCTCTTACCCTCGAAGCCCAACTTGCTCTTTTGCGCCACCCGTGGTAACTTCAGGTCCATACCCTGTTACCTCCTAACTCCTTGCTCTTCACAGATACAAGTGCTGGGGGATGAATACTCCTCCCTTCCTTTCGTTATCGCGGCATTTCCCCTCCTTTCCTCTTTGTTTCTTTTAGGGTCCTTTCAATAACCCTTTCCCAGTGCGTAGCAGGAGTTATCTTCCTCTTGACTGTCCATCACATGACTACCGAGCTGCGTACCGCCCAGAGCGCCCCCTAAGTGTCATGGTTGAAGGATAAGTTCGTCTCAAACTTGACACTGATGCACTTTGACCCCATTCATGGCCCCCGCGCTTTATCCCTTACCAGGCACTGAATAATGCAATGGTCACCGGACATAGCTACTATATTTACAACCTCTTGGGACTTCCAGCTAAACTCGTATTTTTCATCCACTTTTTTTATCTTGTCAAATTTTTCGTTTACTTACACAAAAAATTAACTACAAATCCCTACAATCGTACCAACCCCTTCATCAACCATCCACCATACCATTTTTCTTTTACTCTTTCACTCAACTTTAAATGAAACTCCCCTACCTCCAACCCCTCATGAAAAAATCAAACAAAAATACAAACACTATTCAAAAACAACAACAC